CAAAGGACACCCCCTAACATAGAACCCTCCATTATAACCCCAATTTTCCTCCATTATAACCCCAATTCTCCTCCATTATAGCCCCAATTTTCCTCCATTATAACCCCAATTTTCCTCCATTATAACCCCAATCTCCCTCCATTATAACCCCCATTTTCCTCCATTATAACCCCAATCTTCCTCCATTATAACCCCAATTTTCCTCCATTATAACCCCGGTCTTCCTCCATTATAACCCCAATTTTCCTCCATTATAACCCCGGTCTTCCTCCATTATAACCCCAATCTTCCTCGCCTCTCAATATAAAACCCTCCATTATAACCCCAATCTTCCTCGCCTCTCAATATAAAAACGACCTTGTGGCATAAATTTCCATATAAAATAGCCCTGTGGCATAAATTTCCATATAACAATAATTTTAGTACACAAACTTCAATATAAAAATAACCTTGTGGCATAAATTTCCATATAACAATAATTTTATTACATAAACCTCGGGACTATCTCTCGGGTGACCACATCAACTATGTCTACAACATACACATCAGCAACTTCATAACAATGAAAGGGGCCAGAACCGATTGGAGAAGTACAGGCCTTCGGAACAACCTCCCTGGCAAAAACCTGAAGCTTTTCCAACGTCAGAAACTCGCCCGCCCCAACCGGAAGCTGTAATTGATCTGCCAGAGTGTCGAGAACAGCCCTAAATACGACCGAGTTGTTAGCCCAAATCGGCTCAACAGATATCTGTGACATCCCCCAAGCCTCGTCTGCCATTCTCTGAATTGCAGCACTCGAACCGAAATCCGCCATCTTAGACTTATACAGATATAAGCCTCCAAGCGGTGCATTAACAAAAGGATACACGTAAGTGGATAAAGCATTAGGTAACATAAGCAACAAATTCAAAGGACAAGTATGAGCTGGTCCGAACAACGCCCCGGTCCAAGCACTCATATATAAGACACCGAGAGCCTCTTGGTATTGACTACACCTAGCGGCAGCAACTAGCGCCGTTTGATTGCCAATTCCCGGCATGATATGGCTCTGTATCACCGTTTGAGGGGCGCTCTCACTAATAATAATTTCCGCACCGTCTCCAGAAGCAAAAAAAGAACAAAAAAAGACAAGCTCCAGTATAACTCCGCTATAAGAAACCAAAAATCACGTCGATCTTCTCGCCCAAAACGCACCATTGCTCCAAAACACACCCCAAGGAATCTGAAATCTAAAAAAGTTTCTCATTTTTTTTGTTTGTTTGTTTGCCCCTTTTTAAAAGGGGAAATTTTTCACTGGTTTCAAAAACAAACGGAAATTCCGCCCACGAATGAAACAAGGGAGGAGAGAGCTGGACTCACTCCAAAGAAGCCCCATTTGTTCACTCCAAGAACGGGTCTTCCTTAACAAAGAGGTCGAAAACCACATATAAAAACCAAATAACTCCTAAAATTGAAATCACCGAGCCCAAGGAACTTATCAGGTTCCAACCCGCAAAAGCATCTCCGAAATCAGAATAACGCCTGGGAAACCCAGCTAAACCTAAAAAATGTTGTGGAAAAAAGGTTAAATTAACCCCAATAAACATTAATCAAAAGTGGATTTTCCCATAAAGTTCATTATAACAATATCCACTTATCTTCCCAATTCAATAATAAAACCCTCCAAAAATAGCAAAGACCGCCCCCATAGAAAGAACATAATGAAAATGTGCGACTACATAATATGTATCATGTAAAACAATATCAAGAGAACTATTTGCTAGTACAACCCCTGTTAAACCGCCAATTGTAAATAAAAAAACAAACCCCATGGCCCAAAGCATTGGAGTATCTAACCGAAGAACACCCCCATAAATAGTGGCCAACCAACTAAAAACTTTAATCCCAGTTGGCACAGCTATAATCATAGTAGCAGCAGTAAAATAGGCTCTTGTGTCTACATCCATCCCAACAGTAAACATATGATGGGCTCAAACAATAAACCCAAGAAGACCAATTGAAAGCATCGCATAAACCATTCCTAAATACCCAAAAATTTGTTTTTTAGCAACAAAAGTCGGGATTATTTGAGAAATCATGCCAAAACCAGGCAAAATTAAAATATAAACTTCAGGCATTTGTTGGCTCCCGAATTTTTTTGAATCAATTGACCCTCAAATCCAGGCTTTGGTAGATTCCCTTTACTACCAAATAACACTCACTAACTCACGTTAGTGTTCGGACTGTCTCATATTCTCCATCATTTTTTTAATCTTCTCTATTTTCTCTACGCCCACCTCAATTTTATGACCGCCTTCTTGTATCAAGAGATACACCCGACGTCATTGCCGATACTCTAACCATTTTGACAAAACATGATAACGATCTAAATATCTTATTACCTTTAAAGCATGCTGAAATCCGGTAGATTGATAGTAATAAGTATCTTGCTTTTCTCTATATCCTACATATCCCCCAAAAACCTCATGAAGAAGATTAAGCCCATCCTTTGTTTTTTGGTCTACTTTTAAATGAAGCCTAACCCCATAAGGAAATTTTCGCTCCCTATTTATTATTCTTACTTGAAAATAACCATCTGCATCTAAAAACCCTGCTAATCAATGATTTATTAATACAGACGAAGTGTCCTTAGGAAATACTTGAATATTTTCATTAAGATAATAAATCAATTTATGTAAACTTTCTATTTTCTTACTCCTAAATTTACCATTCACCAAATCAACTACTTTTAAAAGACCCCGTCGGCCCACTATGGTTAAGTTTATTGCTTTTTTATTTTTTTGTTTTACCACAGAACCAAAACCTAAACGTTTTTTAATATAATAAGCAGTTGATGCGTCCTTTAGATGAAAACAAATAAAAATATAAGCCTTATCTTTACTAACCACTATACTTCCATCTCCTTCGATCAACCCTGCCAAATAATACCCAAACTCCTTATCTGTGGTCGGTCTAGAATGTTGAGGACAATGCACTGACAATGAAGAATTTTTGCGTACAGTCTCTGAGGATCCAGTAAGCCCAAATGTATGACATTTGTTGCAATCAGTTAAAGGGAATACTTTCTTGCAACTTCTGTTTCCTGCTGATTGGCTGTGTCGAGCGTGGATTGTTACGACAACCAAAAGTTGGTGTACCACTATGCTCACAGCGGTCCCAGCATATAGCAAAATTAGTTGGCACCCAGAAGAATGCCCAAAAAACCAAAATAAATGTTGGAACAAAATAGGATCTCCACCTCCAGAAGGATCAAAAAAAGTTGTATTAAAATTTCGATCTGTTAATAACATAGTAATTGCACCCGCTAATACAGGCAAAGATAAAAGTAATAAAAAAGCAGTTATTAAAATAGACCAAACAAACAAGGGCATTCTATTAAAAGAAACCCCAGGGGCTCGCATGTTGAAAATCGTTGTAATAAAATTTATTGCTCCTAAGATAGAAGAAACCCCAGCTAAATGAAGACTAAAAATAACCATATCAACAGAACCCCCAGAATGCGCCGAAATATCAGAGAGAGGAGGATAAACCGTTCACCCCGTACCCGCGCCTTGTTCAACAAAAGCAGAGCCTAACAACAAAAGCAAAGCCGGCGGGAGTAACCAAAAACTAATGTTATTTAGTCGGGGAAACGCCATGTCTGGTGCTCCAATATACAATGGCACCAACCAATTACCAAATCCCCCAATCATAACTGGCATAACTAAAAAAAAAATCATAATAAAAGCATGAGCTGTTACAATTACATTATAAAGATGATCGTCCCCTAACATAGCGCCTGGCGCAGACAACTCCAATCGTATAAGCATACTAAAAGCCGTCCCAATTAGACCGGCTCCAACACCAAAAATTAAATATAAAGTCCCTATGTCTTTGTGATTTGTAGAGCACACCCAACGAATAAAATAATTATTTTTCATTATAATCAAATAAAAACAACTCGCCTCAAATCAGCCGATTCTTTGGAAAGCCCCTTTGTACCAATTCTTTTTCTAAAAAAAAAATTTTTTTTTACTTGAGGTAAGAGAATAAACAGAAAAAAAAATAACAGGGCAAAAAATAAAAAAAAAGTACACCCGTATTGATTTAAAAACATTATTGTGTTTAACTGTGGCATTTTCAGAGAAGTAGGACTTGCACCTACATTTTTAGCTTTGAAGGCCAGGGGCTTACTTTAACCGAATTCTCTATAATAAAACAATAAAAACAACAACTCCAATAAAGAAAACCAAAGCATAATTAAAAACAAGCCCAGACTGAAAACTACTTAATCTTTGTACTTGTAAAATCAAAAAATTGACAATTCCCTTTGGCCCAATAAGCTCTAACACCCCCTTATCAAGAGTTAAATTGGTAATTACATGTCCCATTTTATATATTTTTTTTATAAAAAAAAAATTAAAAAAATAATTAATTTGCCAAGCAGAGCCTAAAAAACTATAAATAGAAAAAAAGAAAAACAAAGTTTTAGACAAAAAAAAATAAAAAAAAAAAAGCACTCCAAAAACCCCAGCTAAACTAAGAAAAACAGGAAGAAGCTTAATCTTTAAAAAAAGCACGGGGAAAGTCCCCATTTGAAAACTTCAAATCATTTCTTTACAAAAATAACCCCCAAAAACACTTCCCAAAGCCAATATGCCCAAAGGGGCTAAGAGAAGCCACTCCCCTTCCTTAAGGGAGAAAAAAACGCCTCGTCTTAAGTTTGTATTGGATAAAAAAGATAAAAAAATTAGACGAATAGAATATATTGCAGTTAATAAAACAGAAAAACACCCGAGTCAATAAACAAAAATTAAATAAAATTGCCCAAAAGCAAACTCTAAAATCAAATCTTTTGAATAAAACCCTGTTAAAAAAGGAAGTCCCATTAAAGAAAAAGATCCTATAATAAAAAAGATATAGGTTAAAGGAAGAAAAGAGGAGAGTCCCCCCATTTTCCTTACATCTTGTTCATCTACCATCGCATGGATTAAAGAACCCGCACTCAAAAATAACAAAGCTTTAAAAAAAGCATGGTTCATCAAATGAAACAAACCAATAGAAAAATGAGAAAGCCCACAAGCAACAACCATATATCCTAGTTGACTACAAGTAGAATAAGCAATTATTTTTTTCAAATCATTTTGAACTAAACCAATTGTACCAGCCAGAAACGCCGTTAAAACCCCAATCATTGTTATAATAATTAAGAGCAGAGGAACGACATCAAACAAAGGAGATGCCCGAATTAATAAAAACACACCCGCCGTAACCATTGTTGCCGCATGGATTAAAGCAGAAACCGGAGTTGGTATATTAATTACTACTACTCCCATAATAGATCGGACTTTTTCTTCTACTCTTTTTTCTTCTACTCTTTTTTCTTCTACTCTTTTTTTTTACTCTCACTCTAAACCCCCCTTTAACCACTCATAGACCAAACCTAACGTTAATATAACGAAAAACCCAACCATAGTTCAAAACCCAAAGGGGGCAATTGAATTATATAAAACACACCAAGGAAAAAAAAAACTAATCTCTAAATCAAAAATTAAAAACAAAATGCCAATTAAAAAAAATTGTATTGAAAAAGGACGGCCCAAAGACTCAAATGGCACAAAACCACACTCGTAAGCAGAAACCTTTTCTTGATCTGGTTCCTTCTCTCCTAGAAAAAAAGAAACAATAGAAAACAACCCCGCTAAACCCGCGACCAAAAACCAAAAAACAAAAAAACCCACCACTAACCACGTAAAGAACTAAAAGATTTTAAAACTATTGTCCCTCGGATGCGAAAATAAGCAACCAAAATAGCCAAACCAATAGAAGACTCGGCGGCCGCTGTTGTTAAACCCATTATCACAAACACTTGTTCTATTAAAACATCAATTTCCTTAGAGTTTATTAAAAAGAAAAAAAAAGTAGATAATAAAACCAGCTCAATAGAAATAATCATAATAATAAAATGTCCTCGGTTTAAGATTAAACCTCAGCTCCCCAATAAAAATAAAAGAACGACCATAACTAGGTATTTATAATACATTTCAAATAATGAAGATATTCTTCAATCCAAACTCCTTTTATAACAATGGGCATAAAAGAATGATTTGCACCACAAATCTCAGAACATTGTCCAAAAAAAACCCCCGGCCTTTTAATAAAAACCCCCGTTTGGTTAAGACGACCTGGAACAGCATCTATTTTTAACCCTAAAGAGGGAACCGCAAAAGAATGCAAAACATCTGCCCCTGTAACCAAAAACCTTGTATGAGTTAAAATGGGAATAATAAGTTGGTTATCCACTTCCAACAAACGATTCTCCCCGGAAGTTAAATCTGAGGTTGGAACCATATAAGAATCAAACCCTAATGTCTCCCCCTCATAATCCGAATATTCATAAGACCAATATCACTGATGTCCAACCACCTTTACGGTTAAAGCAGGGGAAACCACTTCATCCATTAAATACAATAATTTAAGAGAAGGTAATGCAATAAAAACTAAAATAACTGCCGGGATTAAAGTTCAAATAATTTCTAAAAGAGTACCATCAACTAAAAAGCGATCATAAAATTTGTTTTTTAAAGCCTCGCCAATAAGCCACAAAACAACAGTGACAATAATGACCAACAAAAACATAACCCGATCATGAAAAAAAACAACTTCTTCAACCACTGGGTCGACCACATCTTGAAAACCCAGAGACCAACCCTCTGCCCCATCTTGAAACATTTTTAAGAGCCCCATCAGTAAATACAAAGAAATAAAAACAATCACACAACATCAACAAAGTGTCAATACCAGCTAGCGGCCTCAAAACCAACATGTTGACGACAAGTGAATTGATTAGATAACAAACGAAAAAAACAAACAAATAAAAAAGTCGTTCCTATTATAACATGTAAGCCATGAAACCCAGTTGCAACAAAAAAAGTGGATCCATAAACAGAATCTGACAAAGCAAACGGCGCCTCGTAATACTCAATTGCCTGTAAACTGGTAAAAATTACTCCTAAAAAAAGTGTTAAAAACAAACCTAACTGCGCTTCTTTTTTAGCTCCACAAACAATAGCATGATGAGCCCATGTCACTGTTGCCCCGGAACTTAATAACACAGCAGTATTTAATAAAGGAACAGAAAAGGGGTTTAAAGCAGAAACACCTTGTGGTGGTCATACAACCCCCAATTCCACCGCGGGGGCCAAACTACTATGAAAAAAAGCCCAAAAAAAAGAAAAAAAAAAAAGTACTTCTGAAAGAATAAACCAAAGCATGCCATATTTAATTCCTTGTTTAACAATTAAAGAATGATGCCCTTGGAAGGTAGACTCTCGTATAACATCTTGTCATCAAACAAACATAACTCCAACCATAACCAAAAGCCCTAACCCTAAAAAAAAACGAAACCCAGAATGGAAAAAAACCACTGAACCAATGGTCAGGAAAAACGCTCCTGCTGCCCCTACAAACGGCCAGGGAGAAGGCTCCACTAAATGATATGGATGATATTGCATCAAGGACCAGTTCCCTCACCCTCACTATGTTACGACTTACTCTGCTTTGTTTACCTCAGTAGAGGCGACGGGCTATTTGTACTCACATTGCTTAAGATTCATTGAAACGCTCTACTTTTCAATTACTATTAAATCCAACTTAATCGCCCTCTTTTAAAGACAATCCGAACTCTTTTTTTTTATTAAAAAGAAAGTGTAGCGCATCTAACCCCAAGACATAAGGGCAATAATACCTGACTTCAACCTTTCTAGGGTTTAATCTATTGTATCAAACATAAATTGACGACGGCCATGCAACACCTGACAACCAAGTCTTGGTAAGGTAATTCGCGGATTATCGAATTAAGCGACACGCTCCTCTAAATCACAATGAACAGCCAAGTTTTTTGAATTTGAGTCTTGCGACCACACTACTCAAGCAACTTTCTTTTACTGTCTCGACTACCAGGGTCTCTAATCCTGTTTGCTCCCAGAACCTTCGTGTTCAAGAAAAAAAAATAAATTGTCTTCACATAAAAAATTCCTTTTCTCCTTTTAACATATCACCATTACTAAAAAAATTCTATTTATTTTAAACAGTTTACCTTTACACGCTTTCGGCTTTTTCTAAAAAACAAACCCTTAAGTTTCACCGCGTCTGCTGGCACTTAATTTGACAGGTTCAAATGTCCTACCTATGTCCTACTTTCGTATATTGCATAAAATTCTCTACTGCTGCCAATGTTTTCCCTTGTTTCAGTGAAAATGTGGTTTCACCATGCATCTTTGGAAAGAAGAAAAAGACTTCTTTTTCTCCTAATACAATAAAAAAAAATAAACTTTTTCTTTCACCCTCACCTGTTCGCATTTACAAGCATGTATCACCCAGGCCAAAAGCTTTTTAACCCCCAAAACCAAGGGGCTAACCGACTGGGCTAAAAACAAGACTGCTTTTAACCAAGTTAATAACAAAAAAAGGTACCACCCCCCCTAAAAAAATTATTATAAGAAAAGGAGACATTGTAAAGCCCTCTTGTCGGTTTAAATCTCTATTAAATAGAAGATAGTTGGACCCTCCTCCAAAAGAAATACGATTAAATAAACTGAGAGAATAAACCGCAGAAAAAAGAACTCCAAAAACAACAAGCACCCCAACCCCATAATAATATTTAAATACCGCCAGTAAAGAAAAGAACTCTCCAACAAAATTACAGCTTAAAGGAAGTCCCATGTTTGATAAAGACAAAACAAGCATGGAAACAGCAAAAAGGGGCATAGTTAATGTCAAACCCCGATAGTATTTTATTAAACGCGTATGATGACGATCATATAAAAAAGTCACTCCAATAAAAAGAGCAGAGCTTACAAAACCATGTGCTAACATTAAAAAAACAGCCCCCACCAACCCCTCCATAATATGTGTAAAAATACCCAGGGGAACAAGGCCCATGTGCGCAACGGAAGAATAAGCAACAAGTCGTTTAAAATCAATTTGACGACATGTCATCAACCCCCCATAAACAACTGCAATAACACTAAAGAAAATAATAACCGGAGACCAATAAAAAGAAGCCTCAGGAAAAATAGGCCAAGAAAAACGTAAAAGACCATAACCCCCTAGTTTTAATAAAATACCTGCTAAAACAACGGAGCCGGCAACAGGGGCTTCTACATGTGCTTGGGGAAGTCAAATATGAAAAGGAATAAGCGGTAATTTTATAGCAAAACTAAGAAACACACCAACAAGCGCTCATTTTTGAACATCAAAAGACAATCTCATAGTAAGTCCAAGAAAATAATCTGTTGTCCCAGTTGTCTGATATAAAAAAAGTATTACAAAAAAAAAGAAAACCGAGCCTGCAAAAGTAAAAAAAAAAAAATAAAAAGAAGCACGGACCTTTTCTTCTCGAGAACCCCAAATGCCAATTAAAAAAAACATTGGTATTAAAACACCCTCAAAAAAAATATAAAATAAAAGAAGGTCAAAAACTAAAAAAACACCAACCAATAAAACTTCTAAAAAAAATAAGCATAATAAAAACTCTTTAAATAAAAATCTTATCGATTTCTGACTAACTAAAATACAAATAGGAGTTAAAAAAGTTGTCAAAAGCAAAAAGAATAAAGAAACACCATCTAAGGCAAACAAGAAAGGGCCCCAATCTAAAAATCCTCCTCATTTAACGAGTCCTATAAATTGAAAATGGCCTTCTCCATCCACCCCCCCCCACAAAACCAAAGCACTAAAAAAAATGGCCAAAGACCACTCAACAGCTCGTTTTTTTAAGAGACTTTTTTTTTCTCTGGAAGCCCCCCCCACACGAATGGCTCCAATTAAAAGAATTAACCCAAAAAAACTCATTAATGTAAAACAAGTGTGTCCGCCAAATAAATAGTTGTTAATAAACAAAAAACATAAGCTTGAATAATCGCAACAGCAATTTCTAATAGGGTAATAAAAATCATTATTAAAATTGCTAATTTAAAAACTACACCAAAGCTGGCTAAAATAGCAAATAAAAGATGGCCGGCAGAAAGATTTGCGGCTAAACGAACCCCCAAAGAAATCGCCCGAGAAAAATAACTTACCGTTTCTATTAAAACCAAAAGAGGAGCTAGAACTAAAGGGGCGCCACTGGGCATTAAAATACTAAAGAAATCTTTTTTAAACCTTCAAAGTCCAGCAAAAGTAACCCCTATAATAATTGAAAAAGAAAACCCAAGAGTTACAATAATGTGAGTTGTTGGAGTAAATACATAAGGGCATAAACCAAAGACATTTAAAAAAACTAAAAAAAAAAAAAGAGAAAAAATAAAAGGAAAAAACTTTAAACCCTTAACGCCCAGGTTCTCTTTTGCCACATAATAAAAATGAAAATACACTAATTCAAAAAAAGACTGCCATCTTTTGGGAATCAAATCAACTCCTTTTAAAAACAACAAGCCCACAAAAATGACAAAAATCATCATTATAGCAGAATTTGTCAAACCAAATAATCGCACAACATTAAACTGTTCAAAATAAGAACCACTCATTATCTATTGATTTGAGTAAAAAGATCTTGTTTTTTAGTTAACGACTCTGCTTCTTGGGCTAAAACAATAACCCCAATCATTGCAACTAATAAAACAAAACTTATTAAAAAAAATAGACAAAAACAAGTGACATATAACATCTGCCCTAATGCCTCAATATTATGATAAAAAACAAGAGGCCAAGGGGAAAACAACTCCCAATTTTCCACTTGAGGAAGTATAATTCATCCACCCGAAACAATTTCTAAAAAATAAAATACTCCAATGAAAAATCCAGCTGGGATATTATTTGTCATATCCATTTCTTCTCTAAAAACAGGAGGAGAGTCTGCTGAGTTTAATAGCATAACTACAAATAAAAATAAAACAGCAATCGCTCCCACATAAACGAGTAAAAAGATTAAGGCCAGAAAGTCCACTTCTAATAAAAGAAAAAAAACCGCAGCATTAACAAAAGCAAGAATTAGCCAAAAAATAGAAAGAACAGGATTCACGGCAGAAACAACCATTATTCCGGAACCCAGCGCACCCAAAAGGAAAAAAAAAGCAAAAACCTCCATTTAAAACAACCCCATAACCACTTGAGAAGTGAAGAAAAAACCAAAATAGGGAGAAAAAAAAAGAAAAAGAATAAAATAAACACAAAGACCAATCAAAAAGGCCCTTTTAAAATGTAATTGGAGCTCTTTTTTTAAAGCCTTTGTTCCAATTAAAAAAAAAGAATTTTTTTGAAAAAAAAGTATTTTTACAATCCTAATATAATAAACCCCAGCAATTACAGAACAAAAAACCGCAAAAAAAAAAATAAAAAAAGATTTAGAAAGAACACCCGACAATAAAACCACTCACTTTCCTAAAAACCCTGCAAAAGGAGGGACCCCAGCAATAGAAAAAAAAACAGCCCCAAAAGTCATTGATAGAAAAGGTAAAAACCGAGACAACCCACTAAATTCAATAAGTAAATTTTTATACACATTAAAACTCAAAATAATAGAAAAAGCACAAATTGTCATAATAATATATATAAAAAGATAAACCAAACTGGTTTGTAGGCTTTCAAAAGAGCCACTTACTAAGCCCCATAAAAGAAAACCCATATGGCCAATCCCACTATAAGCCAAAAGCCGTTTTATTCTTGTTTGATTTAAAGCCCCTAAAGCCCCAACGAAAAGAGAAAAGACAACTCCAGTTAAAAAAAAACTAATGGGCAATCCAATTGAGAATAAAAGAGAAAAAATCCCTATTTTAGGAACAATAGCTAATAAAACAACCGCTTTTGTTGGTGCCCCTTCATAAACATCCGGCACCCACATATGAAAGGGGGCAACAGACAATTTAAAAAAAAGAGCCGCAATAATCAAAAGACACCCTATTGGCACACAAACATCAGAAAAACTTTGTTTTGAATTAAAAAGCAGTTCTATATAAGAAAAAGTTACACTGCCCCCCGCCCCACATAACAAAGCACAACCAAATAAAAATAAACCAGAAGAAAGGGCCCCCAAAACAAAATATTTTAACCCCGCCTCTGCACTATAGCCAGACCCTTGGGCTATTAAAACAAAGAAACAAAGAGTAGAGAGCTCGATGGCTAAATAAACAGAAAGTCAATTTTTAGAAGAAATTAAACAAAAAATTCCTAAAACAACGACTAAGTTTAAAAGGGGAATATCGGTTTGTTCTTCTTTTTTTGGTCCTAATAAAAGAAAAACCGCCAAGCCCCCAACTAAGACAAAGATCTTGGCTCACTCTAACTCAAAAAAAAAAAAATAAAAAAAAAACCAAAAAAAAAACAAAGAAAACTTTAAAAGAAAACCACAAAAGCCCCAAACCACCAAGCTCAACACAAACCCGCCTAAAAGAAAAATCTCGTTAATCTATTTCTAATAATTGATTTTCTAAACTCCCCAACGTAGGCAAAAGAATTAAAAAATAAAAAAAATAAAAAAAAGAAAGGGCCTGCCCAGCTCCAATAAAGGGCTCTTCAACTACTTGCGACCCAACTCAAGTCAAAAGACTAAAATTAACTATCAAAAATCAAAACACCATTCGCCCCAAAGGACGAAAAGACAACCCTTTCAAAACACTTTTATGTAAAATGAATAATAAAAATAAAATAAAAATACTACAAAACATAGCAACAACCCCCCCCAATTTATTTGGTATTGAACGCAGAATGGCATAAGCAAATAAAAAGTACCACTCTGGCTGAATGTGCACAGGAGTAACTAAAGAATTCGCCTGAATAAAATTCTCTACGTCCCCTAAAAATTTAGGCAAAAAAAAAACGCAAAAAAAAAATAATGATAATAAAAAAAAAAACCCAAAAAGATCTTTTGAAACATAAAAAATATGAAAAGAAACACGGTCCATCAAAGAGTTTGGGCCGACAGGATTATTTGACCCACCAACATGTAGATAAACTAAGTGAATAATAGCAAGAAAGGCTAAAATAAAAGGAAGCAAGAAATGTAAACTAAAAAACCGATTTAGTGTGACCCCAGAAACACTAAAACCGCCTCAAATCCATTGAACAATCTCCACCCCAAAATAAGGTATTGCAGATAATAAACTTGTAATCACAGTCGCGCCCCAAAAAGACATTTGGCCCCAAGGCAAAACATAACCCATAAAAGCGGTCGCCATAGTTAATAAAAAAAGCAAAACCCCAACGCTTCAAACATGAAATTTTAAATACCCCCCGTAATATAACCCTCGTCCAACATGAATATAAAGACAAAAAAAAAACAAAGAAGCACCATTTGCATGCAAATATCTTAATACAAACCCATAGTTAACATCTCGCATTATATGCCCAAGAGAAGTAAACGCCAGATATGCATCAGAGCAATAGTGCATAGATAAAAAACACCCTGTTATAATTTGTAAAACTAAACATAGCCCTAATAAAGATCCAAAGTTTCAAAAATAACTTATGTTTGAAGGAGTGGGCAAGTCCACGAGAAACCCGTTAGCCAGAGATAAGATCGGACTGTCTTTTCATAGTGGCATTTCTATATTGGAGAAGACCCGTTAAACCCAAACAAAACACTAGCAACAAAAAGAACCACCCCCAAACTAAAAGGCAAGTACCCTTTTCATAATAAGGCCATTAACTGGTCGTATCGAATCCTTGGAAAAGAGACTCGCGCCCATAAAAAAAAACAAACAACAAAAACAACTTTCAAACCAAAAGGAAAGAGCAACCATCCTCCAAAAAATAAAAGAATAGTCAAACAACTCATAAAAATAATATGGGCGTATTCTGCTAGAAAAAACAAAGCAAAAGAGATAGAGGCATATTCAACATTATAGCCCGATACAAGCTCCGACTCTCCTTCCGTTAAATCAAATGGAGCACGATTGGTTTCTGCTAAAATAGAAACTAAAAACATCACAACAACAGGGAAAAACGGAATAAAGAATCAAATAAAACTTTGTGTTAAAACAATTTTATTAAAAGCCAAAGCGCCAACACATAAAAGAACAGAAATCAAAATTAACCCGATCGAAACCTCATAACTAATCATTTGCGCCGCCGCGCGAATAGCACCTAAAAAAGCATATTTGGAACGACTTCCCCACCCAGACATTAAAACAGCATAAACACCAATTGAAGAAACAGCTAAAACCCACAAAAGACCAATATTAAAATCACTTTGACCGGCTCCTCTTCCATAAGGAAGAAACCCCCAAACAATAAATGCTAATGTAAAAGAAGCAACTGGGGCCAAAAAGTAAACAAAAGCACTTGCTTGATGAGGAAGGACCATTTCTTTAAGAAATAATTTTATCCCATCTGCAAAAGGCTGAAGAAGCCCGCCCCCCACAACATTTGGCCCTTTTCTCATTTGCATAGACCCTAAAACCCTTCGTTCTGCTAAAGTCAAAAAAGCCACAGCAATAAGCAAAGGCACAATGACAATAACCGCTTTAATCAAATAGAAAAGAGTTGACCACATAAAGTCTCTTAGGCATTAAAACAAACATTTTATGGCCCACAGGTAAACCCTTGTCTTTCCTGTGTATAGTGGTTTTTTTAATCAATTTTTTAATTAAAAGGCCCAACAACCCTCCATAGCATCCGGCAACCAAGTATGTAACCCTAATTGAGCTGACTTACCCATTACTCCAAAAAATAAAAATAAACAAATGAAAAAAACTTCATTAGAAGGAGAGACTAAATTAAAAACAGAAGAAAAATCTAAAGTCCCAAAAGTTTTTCAAAGAAGAAACATTGCTAAAAGCAGCCCAATGTCACCAACTCTATTAACCAACATTGCTTTAATGGCTGCCCGATTTGCCTCCAATCTTATAAATCAAAAATTAATTAATAAATAAGAACAAAGACCAACACCTTCTCATCCAATAAACAATTGAAGAAAATTAGCGCTAGTAACTAACAAAACCATTAAAAAGGTAAACAAAGAAAGATATGCCATAAACCGAGGCACATGAGGGTCCTCTCGCATATAAGCAATAGAAAAAACATGAACCAAAGTAGAAACAAGAAAAACCACAAACAACATAATAGCAACTAAACCATCAAACTGTAAATCAAAAAAAACAAGAAAAAACCCAGAGTCAAATCACTTTCATAATCTAAGATATGTTGCCGTTGAATTAAATAAAATCTCTATTCCAACTAAAAAAGAATAAGATAAACCAATAATTAAACAACATGAAGTTAAAGCCCCTGCCCCCTTTTCTCCTATGTGTCTTCCAAAACAACCAGTTAAAATGGCCCCAATCAAAGGAAAAAATAAAATTAAAAGATACATAGATATAACCAAACAAAATTAATAAAACTAAACAAAAAAATATTTCTTTTTTTTTAGAGGCAATCCTAGTTTAAAGAATAGTTATCTTTAGAGAACTATTGATTTTTGATCCTTTCGTACTAAAAAACAAAATATCTTTGTTTTATAATTGTAGATAGAAACCAAGCTGTGTTACCACGCTTTTAACTCAAATCATGTACAGCTTTAATGGGTGAACAAACCAACCCTTAGGAGTGACTACTCCCTAGGACGCTGCAATTCAACATCGAGGTCGCAAACACCGTCATTAATTAACTTTCAAACGTTATTGCGCTGTTATCCCCAGGGAACTTTTATTTGTTTTCGTTGTTTTTTTCATTCCAAACAACGGCTCGTAAAACACACCAAAAATGTCCCTTAAAACACTTTTCAGGGTGAAGCTCCGCCATAGTTCGTTTTCGTTACTTTTTAAAAAACTATCGCCCCAACAAAACTGTCCCGCTTATAGAAAGTCTTAAGCTTTCAGTAAAGTTCCATGGGGACTTCTCGTCTTACAATTTTAATGTAGCATCTTCACTACAAATTCAATTTCATTAAGTATTTTTTTAAGACAGAGGAACTTTCGTGACACCATTCATACCGGTCAACAATTAATTAACAATTGATTACGCTACATTTTCACAGTTAGTGTTACCGCGGCCATTTAATTGTCTTTATTAATAAGCAAAACAAACTTTTTTAGATACAATCATAGGGCAGGTCTCACCTTTTATAAAAATCAAAAAGCTATGTTTTTGGTAAACAGCCGAAGTTCTCTTTTGCCGAGTTCCTAAAAAAAATGTGTCTCTTTTTTTTTTCTTTCTTTAATTAGAAAAACAGCTCCCTTTTTTGTTTTTTCCAGATATAATATATTCTTTTAAAATTCCCATAGAAAAAAGTTCTTAGGGTCTGTATAACCCAATAATGGTAATATAAAGAAAAAAAAATAATATTAAGATTACTCATGTGAAAATTGTTTCAACTGAAAAACAGTGTATTTTGCTACTAAAGAATTGTCTTTTCAGAGTTTTAGTTTCATTTTAGCCACCAAAATTAAAAAAAAAATTAATTTATTAAATAAACAACTACGCACTTTTTAAAAGATGGCTGGCTCTAAGCCCACTTTTTTATTGTCTAAACCAACTATTTTTTTTACACTAAAAAAAAAGAAATGACCTTAACTTCTGATTGGAGCTTTCTCTTTTAACAAAAAATCTTTTCACTTTTTGTTTGTCTACTTTTTTTTTCTTTTATTATTTATTTTATTACAAAAAAAAAATAGAAGAAAAAGCGCACCACTTAAATGATTTTCGCAAAAAACCAGCTCTGTCCAAGTTCGATTAGTTTTTCACCCCTAATCACAAATTATCTGAGAGTTTTGCCACAACCACCAGTCCGTTCTTATTTACTATCCATGATTAGATCACTTGGTTTCGGGTATTTTTGACTAAAAAAATCTCTTTTAATTTACCTTTTTAAATTTGCCAAATTTGTCTCTTTCACCCATTATACAAAAGGTACGCTGTTTTAAAGCTGCTTAAAAAAAAAAGATTCTTGTTCTTTTCAACTCTCTTTCAACTTTCCTTTACAGTACTCTTACTATCAGTATAAACTTACGTTTAGTCTCGATCTATGATCACCTTTTACACAACTCCAATTTCGCTCGCCACTACTCTCGGAATCTCGTTTGATTTTTACTTGGTATTAAGATGTTTCACTTCCCTTCTCCAGCTCGCTTTTCCGCAGAAGCAACAGATAATGCGTCTTTTCGCCGTTTCGAAGCGTGTGCCGTCTAATCTAAGTTTATCTTAGTTATCCTCTTTTTTTTTTTCTTCGAATAGGGGTAGGGGGGGCCCACCTCCAACAAAACCAAAACGAAACCCCGCCCCAGATCTGGGGGGCCCCTTGAGTAAGAGTGGGACTCGAACCCACTTTTATCGGGGCATGAGCCCGAAGACTGACCCTTAGTCTTTCTTACC